CCAAGTTATTCATACCAATCGGACTTTCGGCGAGGACTAATTAAAGGTGCTATGCGCGCTCAAAGGCGTAAAACTTTAATTTTTGAACTGTTTCAAGCAAAGGCGCACTCTCCCCTTTTTTTGGATAGAGTCAAAAGACTCCCCCGCCTACCGTTTGATATATCCAAATTTTTTAAAGTTTTTTTTACAAATTGGACAGACAAGGGGATAGAATCCGAAATTGTCGAGTATATAGACGAAGAAGGAAAAAAAAAAAAAAATGAAAATAGTCTAAACGAGGAAGAAAGGCGGATGGAGATATCGGAGGGATGGGATAATATCATATGTGGGCACATAATAAGGGGATTCGCGTTAATAACTCAATCTATTCTTAGAAAATATATTGTATTGCCTTCATTGATAATAGCAAAAAATATCGGACGTATATTATTATTTCAATCTCCTGAATGGTTTGAGGATATACAGGAATGGGAGCGCGAAATGCATGTTAAATGTACCCATAATGGTATCCAAGTATCGGAAACAGAATTTCCAATAAATGGGTGGGCAGAGGGTATTCAGATAAAAATCTTATTTCCTTTCTACCTGAAACCTTGGCACATACGACCCTCTGATAGAAATCTAATCGAAGAGGAAAACCAAAAAGATGAGTTTTGTTTTTTAACAGTTTGGGGACGGGAAACTAACCTTCCTTTTGGTTCTCCCAGAATTAGAAAAGGAGATTCTTTTTTTGACCCCATTTTTAAGGAACTACAACCAAAAATAGAAAAATTAAAAAGGGCGTATTTAGATTTCTATTTATATTTATTAGGAAAAACCAAATTAGTTTTAAAAGAAACAAAAAAATTCATTATTGACATTATTGAAAGGTTAGTATTTATAACAAGAATACTAAAACAAAAAGTACTCTCAAAATTCAACCAAATTTTTAGATTAATAAAAGTATCAGACTCGAATGAAATTAAAAACGAAAAAGATTCTAGAAGCAGCAATCAAATAATTCATGAATCAGTTAGTCTATTTCAATCTCAAAATTGGAAAAATTATGCACTAATAAAAAGGGAGGATCTAACAGGTAGAACAAGGACAATTAAAAATAAAATAGAAAGAATTACAAAAGAAAAAAAAAAAATAACCCCATCCGGCGTATATATTAATCCTACCGAAAAAGGGTATAATGCTAAAAGATTCGAATGGACAACAAATATTTGGCAAATATTAAAAAGAAGAACTGTCCGATTAATCTCTCAATTAGATTGTTTTATAAAAATTTTCCTTGAAAAAGTATACATAGATATTTTTTTAGCTATTATTAATATTACCAGACTCAATATACAATTTCTTTTTGAATCGATAAAAAAAATGCCGGATAAGCCCATTAATGAAACAAAAGAAGAAAGGCTTAATAGAAAAAATAAAAATATAATTAACTTTATTTCAATTAATATTCTTAGAAATAGGAAAAATTTACATAGTTTTGGGGACTTATCCTATTTGTCACAAGCATATGTATTTTTTAAATTATCACAAACCCAAGTTAGTAACAAATTAAGATCTGTTTTTCAATATAATGGAATGTCTTTTTTTATTAAGGATGAAATAAAAGATTCCTTTGAAACACAAGGAATACTTGATTCTAAATTAAGTCATAAGAAACGCCCGGATAATAAATGGAAAAACTGGATAAGGGGACATTATCAATACAATTTGTCTCGTCTTAAAAGGTTTAGAAGGTGGAAAAAGATGAGAAATTTCATTAATCTACGTTATAGAAAAAAAAAAAAAAAAACCAAGCGGGATTCATATGAAAAAGTTCAGTCCATAAAGGGGGGTAATTCTAGGAATTCTAAAGTAGATTACTTAGTGAATCAAACAGTGAATCAAACAGACAATTTTCAAAAAAGCTCTAAATATGATCTGTTATCATATAAATCTATTAATTTGAATTATGAAAATAAGAGGGACTCGCCTATTTCTAAATCAAGCTCGCAAGTCCAATTAAAAAAGAACGAAGATATTTCTTATAAATCCAACACTCATAAAGAGAATTTTTCTGATATATATATATGGAGAAGTTTCCCTATTCCTATTAAGAATTATGAAAATATTAATTATACACAAAAAGATCGCGATAGAAAATATTTGGATTTTAATTTTCAAAACCCAAATTGGGATCTTAGACAACAACTTATTATTGAGTCCTACATCAGAATGGATATCACGAGTAATGAAAATACTCATATTGATACTAACAATTATCAATATCCAATTTTTGAAAAAATTGATAAAAAAAAGCTTGTTTATCTTAAAATTCCGCAAAAGCTCCAAACCAATTTACCAAAACCCCGAAAAGGTTTTTTGGATTGGATGGGAATGAATGAAGAAATACTAAAACGTCCCATCTCACACCTGGGACTTTTTTCCTTCCCAGAATTTGTCCTACGCTATAGTCTATATAAACTAAAACCGTGGGTTATACCAAGTAAAATCCTTCTTTTAAATTTGAATCTAAATGAAAATGATCTTAGTGAAAAGAAAAACATCGAAGGAAACCAAAAACAAAAAGGGGAATCCGTTTCAAATAAAGAAATAAAGAATCAAAATCGAAATCAAAAAGATCAAAAAGAAAAAGAATCGGTCGAAAGCAAAAGAGATCTTAGATCAAATGTACAAAAACAAGGGAATGCTGAATCTGTTCCTTCAACAAACCACGAAAAAGATATTGAAGACCCTTCCCCCCAAAAAATGAAAAAGAGAAAGAAAAGTAAGCTAGAAAAAGAAATAGATTTACTCCTAAAACCTTTTTTAGTTTTTCAAATTACCTCGCGCAGTACTTTGGCTAAAAGAATTATGAATAATATAAAAATATATTCTTTCCTGCTTGGACTGCCAAATCCACGAGAAATTACTATATCCTCGATTCGAGGAGGAGAAATGAGTTTGGATTTAATGTGTATTCGGAAGGATGTAAAGCTTATAGAATGGATCAAAAGCGCGTTCTTTATTATCGAACCCACACGCCTGTCTGTAAAAAATGATGGACAATTTATTATGTATCAAACCTTAGGTATTTTGTTGGTTCATAAGATTAAGCACCAAATTAATCAAGGATATAGAAAACAACCCTATGTTGATAAGAATGGTTTTGATTTACTTGTTCCCGAAACCATTTTATCGCATAGACGTCGTAGAGAGTTGAGAATTCTAATTTCTTTCAATTCAAAGACTTGGAATAAAAATCCAATATCTTCGACTGAGAACAATTGTAGTCAATCTTTGGATTTGGATAAAGAGAACCCTCTTAATCTTAATAAAGATAAGAATGAATTAATTAATTTCAAATTTTTTCTTTGGCCTAATTATCGATTAGAAGATTTAGCTTGTATGAATCGCTATTGGTTTGATACAAATAACGGCAGTCGTTTCAGTATGTTAAGGATACAGATGTATCCGCGGTTGAAAAGTCGTTGATAGCCCATTTTTCCTATATATGCTATACCCTACGGGGTATATGAAAGTAAAGAGATTGACACGCCCCACCTTCCATGCCATTCTAATATATAATACGAAGACTAAAACCGCTGAGGTATCAATTAGGCCTACAAATCAATTAACAAAATCTTCTTCATTTTAGGCCTAAATTATGCCATGCAAAAATGAACCCCCTTCCTTCTTTCTTCTTTTTTTCTTTTTCAGAATAAATTAAATTGAAACCTGGATGGATTAATATGACCTGGGTGGATTAATATGAGTTGATAAAATTAGGAGTTCATAAATAAATTCAGATTATTGTATATAACACATTAAAATTACTATCATTATTATTACTCATCGATAAAATCCGTATCTGTAAAAGTGGAAGAGGGAAAATCTTTTATGGTAAAAAGTGCATTCATTTCGGTTATTTCTGAAAAAGAAAGAAGGGGGTCGGTTGAATTTCAAGTATTCCGTTTTACCAATAAGATACGGAGACTTACTTCACATTTGGAAGTGCATAAAAAAGACTATTTATCTCAGAGAGGTTTGCGAAAAATTTTAGGAAAACGTCAACGGCTGTTGGCTTATTTGGCAAAAAAAAATAGAGCACGTTATAAAGAATTAATTGGTCAGTTGAGTATTCGAGAGGCAAAAACTCGTTAATTGGAAGAATCATTTTAAGTACTTTTTCCTATTTGGTATTTGGATAAACTTCTTTTCACTTTCAGCAATTCATGGAAAAATGAATGGGTAAAAAACTTATGACTGTACCAGCTACAAGAAAAGACCTTATGGTAGTCAATATGGGGCCTCACCACCCATCAATGCATGGTGTTCTTCGACTCATCGTTACTCTAGATGGTGAAGATGTTATTGACTGTGAGCCTATATTAGGTTATTTACACAGGGGGATGGAGAAAATTGCGGAAAATCGAACAATTATCCAATATTTGCCCTATGTGACGCGTTGGGATTATTTAGCTACTATGTTCACGGAAGCAATAACTGTAAATGGGCCCGAACTATTAGGAAATATTCAAGTACCTAAAAGAGCTAGTTATATCAGAGTCATTATGTTGGAGTTGAGTCGTATAGCGTCTCATTTGTTATGGCTTGGCCCTTTTATGGCAGATATTGGTGCACAGACCCCCTTCTTCTATATTTTTCGAGAAAGGGAATTGATATATGACTTATTCGAAGCAGCTACTGGTATGCGAATGATGCATAATTATTTTCGTATCGGAGGAATAGCTGCTGATCTACCTTATGGCTGGATAGAAAAATGTTTGGATTTTTGTGATTACTTTTCAACGGGGGTTGCTGAATATAAAAAGCTTATTACACGGAATCCTATTTTTTTAGAACGGGTCGAAGGCGTGGGCGTTATTCGCGGAGAAGAAGCACTAAATTGGGGTTTATCGGGCCCAATGCTACGGGCGTCCGGAATCCAATGGGACCTTCGTAAAGTTGATCATTACGAGTGTTACGATGAATTTGATTGGGAAGTTCAATGGCAAAAAGAAGGAGATTCGTTAGCTCGTTATTTAGTACGAATCGGTGAAATGACAGAATCAATAAAAATTATACAGCAGGCTCTGGAAGGAATTCCAGGAGGGCCCTACGAGAATTTAGAAATACGACGTTTTGATAGAGTAAAAGATTCCGAATGGAATGATTTTGACTATCGATTTATTAGTAAAAAACCTTCTCCAACCTTTGAATTGGCAAAACAAGAACTTTATGTGAGAGTTGAAGCCCCAAAGGGGGAATTGGGAATTTTTCTGATAGGAGATCTGAGTGTTTTTCCTTGGAGATGGAAAATTCGCCCGCCGGGTTTTATCAATTTGCAAATTCTTCCTCAGTTAGTTAAAAGAATGAAATTGGCTGATATTATGACGATATTAGGTAGCATAGATATCATTATGGGAGAAGTTGATCGTTAAAAATGATAATGGATACAACCGAAATACAAGCTATCAATTCGTTTTCCAGATTAGAATCCTTAAAAGAGGCCTATGGGATTATATGGCTACTTGTCCCGATTTTTACTCTTGTATTAGGAATCACAATAGGTGTACTCGTAATTGTTTGGTTAGAAAGAGAAATATCTGCAGGGATACAACAACGTATTGGACCTGAATACGCTGGTCCCTTAGGAATTCTTCAAGCTCTAGCAGATGGTACAAAACTACTTTTCAAAGAGAACCTTATTCCATCTAGAGGAGATGGTCGTTTATTTAGTATCGGACCATCCGTCGCAGTGATATCGATTTTACTAAGTTATTCAGTAATTCCTTTTGGATACCACCTTATTCTAGCCGATCTTGGTATTGGTGTTTTTTTATGGATCGCTATTTCAAGTATTGCTCCCGTTGGACTTCTTATGTCGGGATATGGATCAAATAATAAATATTCCTTTTTAGGTGGTTTACGCGCTGCTGCTCAATCAATTAGTTATGAAATACCATTAACTTTATGTGTATTATCAATATCTCTACGTGTGATTCGGTGTCGTCTAATTAGGTGAAATACTCAATTGTTCCTAGTTCTTTTCTTTCTAATTTCTGAGAAGAGGGTCAAGGTTAAATAATTTTTTCATCTTTTTTAGGCATCATTTGGGTTGATGAACTAAAGCAGATAGTTATATGAGTGAAAGAAAACGGCTTGCAAATTTGCAGTAAAAAGATTAAGTCTCATTTCCTATGTACAAGAATTAATTATTAATTAAAACTAAATAAAAGCAGGAGAGGCCGGTTGCCCCAAGATTGGTTGCTTAGTTATCATCACTTGAAGCGGGTTTAAATGGGAGGTTGAACAAAATTGAGTGGATGGTTAGAAAGACCAAAATACACAAAGGATTAGTAATGGATATTCTCTAAATAATTTAAGAGGATATTTCTGCCCATAAACGGAATTCGAATTGGGACTTTAAGTTAGTAGAAACGATCAAGAAGTACTACCCACGATTCCGACCTAGAGTATGTTCCTATCCACCAAGTAAGTAAATAACTATCAAGAACGAAGTAATCTTTTATTTGGAGTAAAATCCCTTTTATGAGAAAGGAGAATAGGAACGAAATAAAATAGAATAAAAAAATAACGAAATAAAATAGAATAAAATAATTAAAAAAATCCTTTTCTTCTATCTTTTCGTTAGTTAGAAAGAGAGAACTCTTGGTATGATTCATAAATTAATGGAATGTTGAATTCTTTTTCGTAATTGAAAAAAATAGGTTGAAATACCTATATGATGTTGTTACAAAAAGGTTTTTATTCAAGGATTAAGTTATTGATTAACAAACAAAAATGACATTCCTAAAAAGAAAAGATGAGATTAATTCAGAAGCACCTTTTTTTAATATATATAATATATATTAATAATATATATTATATTTTAAATAAAAAATATAGCAAACAGAATTCCGTTGGTCTAATTTGGGGAACTTGGGATAAGTTTTGACTCTATCCTACAAAAAAAAAAACAAAAAAAATATAAAGATAAAGATACATAATAATTAAATGTCCTTAGATTTATTTGTGACCCTTGAGGAGCCGTATGAGGTGAAAATCTCACGTACGGTTCTGTAATAGTGGTAAGAACAGCGATGTTCTAATCAACTATGATTATCTAACAGTTCAAGTACAGTTGATATAGTTGAAGCGCAGTCAAAATACGGCTTTTGGGGGTGGAATTTGTGGCGTCAACCTATAGGGTTTCTCATTTTTCTAATTTCTTCTCTAGCTGAGTGTGAGAGATTACCTTTTGATTTACCAGAAGCAGAAGAAGAATTAGTAGCAGGTTATCAAACCGAATATTCAGGTATCAAATTTGGTTTATTTTACGTTGCTTCATATCTGAATCTACTAGTTTCTTCGTTATTTGTAACAGTTCTTTACTTAGGAGGTTGGAATCTTTCTATTCCATACCTATTCGGTCCTAAAATTTTTGACATAAATATAAATAAAGTAGGTAAAGTTTTTGGAACAATAATCAGCATCTTTATTACATTAGCTAAAACTTATTTGTTCTTGTTCATTCCTATTGCAACAAGATGGGCTTTACCAAGGTTGAGAATAGACCAACTATTAAATCTTGGATGGAAATTTCTTTTACCTATTTCTCTAGGTAATCTATTATTAACAACTTCGTCCCAACTTCTTTCACTGTAAACAATTACAATATTCTATATTCACCATTTATCTCAAACAAGAGAAAGAAACAAGTCTACAATTTTTTTCTTTATACACATTCACGATATGTTTCCTATGCTAACTGAATTCACAAATTATGGTCAACAAACAATACGAGCTGCCAGATACATCGGTCAAGGTTTCGCGATTACCCTGTCTCACGCGAATCGTTTACCTATAACTATTCAATATCCCTACGAAAAACTAATCACGTCGGAACGTTTCCGGGGCCGAATTCACTTTGAATTTGATAAATGCATTGCTTGTGAAGTATGCGTTCGTGTATGTCCTATAGATCTACCCGTTGTAGATTGGAAATTGGAAAGTGATATTCGAAAGAAACGATTGTTTAATTACAGTATTGATTTTGGAATCTGTATATTTTGTGGTAATTGCGTTGAGTATTGTCCAACAAATTGTTTATCAATGACTGAAGAATATGAACTTTCGAGTTATGATCGTCACGAATTGAATTATAATCAAATTGCTTTGGGTCGGTTACCAACGTCAGTAATTGATGATTACACAATTCGCACAATTTCGAATTCGCCTCCAATATAAATCAAATATAAAATAGTTAAACTTAAACCTCTCAATTCAAAAAAATCCCCAATTAACAATTCAATTTAAAAATTAATTATTTATGAATATTAATTATTTATGAATAATAGTTAATTATTAATAATAATAATAATATTAATAATACTAATAATAATAATATTAATAATAAAAAAAATTTTAAATAACTGAAATTAACTATTAAGGTTTAGGTTGGATCTAGAAAATAAGGCTTTTCAAAAATAGTTTAAACTTGTCATTTAATTTTTATTCAAAATGTATTTCTATATTTATAGTTCTATATTTATAGAAATATTTATATTAGAGTAATATATATATTTTTTTTTCAAACTTTTTTCCAGATATTGAATGATTAGGGCTAATAATACTATATATATCAACCCGCCCGCACCTGTTCAAATTTTATTTATTTAATTAAGTTTAAGTTAAGAAGTATCAGAAAGATAAAAAAAGGGAGTTACTTCTTTTTTCCTGGTCAGGTCAATAAAATCATGAAATATTTCGATTTTTTTTATGGATTTACCCGGGCCAATGCATGATTTTCTTTTAGTCTTTCTGGGATCGGGTCTGATATTAGGAAGTCTAGGAGTAGTATTACTTCCCAATCCAATTTTTTCTGCCTTTTCGTTAGGATTGGTTCTTGTTTGTATATCCTTATTCTATATTCTATTGAGTTCTTATTTTGTAGCTGCCGCGCAACTACTTATTTACGTAGGGGCTGTAAATGTTTTAATTCTTTTTGCTGTGATGTTCATGAGTGATTCAGAATATTACAAAGATTCTCGCCTCTGGACTGTTGGGGATGGGGTTACTTCGGTGGTTTGTACAAGTCTTTTTATTTCACTAATTACTACTATTCCAGATACGTCATGGTACGGGATTATTTGGACTACAAGATCAAACCAGGTTCTAGAACAAGATTTGATAAGCAATAGTCAACAAATTGGAATTCATTTATCAACGGATTTTTTTCTTCCATTTGAACTCATTTCACTAATTCTTTTAGTTGCTTTAATAGGTGCAATTGCTGTAGCTCGTCAATAAAAAATCAGCAATTAAAATATTCCATGCTTGTTATATGTGATTCAATCAAATCAATTGAATTGTTATTTAGATTGAAATGAATGAGATTACTAAGGAGTTGCTTAATGATGCTCGAACATGTACTTGTTTTGAGTGCCTATTTATTTTCTATGGGTATCTATGGATTGATCACAAGTCGAAATATGGTTAGAGCCCTTATGTGTCTTGAACTTATATTGAATGCAGTTAATATCAATTTTGTAACATTTTCCGATTTTTTTGATAATCGTCAATTAAGGGGAGAAATTTTCTCAATTTTTGTTATAGCCATTGCAGCCGCTGAAGCAGCCATAGGGCTGGCTATTGTTTCATCAATTTATCGTAATCGAAAATCAACTCGTATTAACCAATCGAATTTGTTGAATAAGTAGTATTAATCAGAAGAATTCGAATATTCGTAAAGAAATGAAAATTTAAGGTATAATCTTCTCTGCAAAGGAAACATAAACAGAAGAAATCAAAGTATTTTGGCCCTTTCTTTTATAATAAAGCAGTCCAGAAGTAAGTTGATTAGAAAAATTCTGATAACTTGTTGATTTACCTGGTATCTAAATATAGGATTTGTTTAGAAGCTTACTAGGTCGAAAATTTATAACGTTTAAAAATGTATAGATCCAATGTCACATTCAGTAAAGATTTATGATACATGTATAGGATGTACTCAATGTGTCCGAGCCTGCCCCACCGATGTATTAGAAATGATACCTTGGGACGGCTGTAAAGCTAAACAAATTGCTTCGGCTCCAAGAACGGAAGACTGCGTTGGTTGTAAAAGATGTGAATCCGCCTGTCCAACGGATTTCTTGAGTGTTCGGGTTTATTTAGGGGCTGAAACAACTCGCAGTATGGGTCTAGCTTATTGATACGTTCCAATAAACTCTACTTGAATCCATTTTATTTATTTTTTTTTTTACCGACAAGACCCGTGCTCAAGATATTTTTATTTTTGAGCACGGGTCTTTCTGGTCCAAGCGCATCTTGTCTTTACCACGAATTTTTTTCCTTGGTTAACAATAATTGTAGTTTTTCCAATATCTGCGGGTTCATTAATTTTCTTTCTCCCCCATAGGGGAAATAGGGTAGTTCGGTGGTATACTATATGTATAGTTATTTTAGAACTACTTCTAACGGTGTATACATTCTGTTATCATTTCCAACCGGACGATCCATTAATTCAACTATTGGAGGATTATAAATGGATCCCCCTTTTTGATTTCCATTGGAGATTGGGAATAGATGGACTTTCTATAGGACCCATTTTACTAACGGGATTCATCACCGCCTTAGCTACTTTATCGGCTTGGCCTGTTACTCGAGATTCTAGATTATTTCATTTCCTGATGTTAGCAATGTACAGTGGTCAAATAGGATTATTTTCTTCTCGCAACCTTTTACTTTTTTTTCTCATGTGGGAGTTAGAATTAATTCCCGTTTATCTACTTCTATCCATGTGGGGGGGAAAGAAACGTCTGTACTCGGCTACAAAATTTATTTTGTACACAGCAGGGGGCTCCATTTTTCTCCTAATGGGAGTGCTGGGTATAGGTTTATATGGTTCTAATCAACCAACATTAAATTTTGAAACATCAGCTAATCAGCCGTATCCTGTGGTCTTAGAAATACTATTTTATATTGGATTTTTGATTGCTTTTGCTGTCAAATCGCCGATTATACCCCTACATACGTGGTTACCAGATACCCACGGAGAAGCACATTACAGTACTTGTATGCTTCTAGCTGGAATCTTATTAAAAATGGGAGCGTATGGACTGGCTCGTATCAATATAGAATTATTATCTCATGCCCATTATCTATTTTCCCCTTGGTTAGTGATAGTAGGCGCAATCCAAATAATTTATGCAGCTTCAACATCCCTTGGCCAACGGAATTTAAAAAAAAGAATAGCCTATTCTTCTGTATCTCATATGGGTTTCCTAATTATCGGAATTGGTTCTATAACTGATACAGGACTCAACGGAGCTCTTTTACAAATAATCTCTCATGGATTTATTGGTGCTGCACTTTTTTTCTTGGCAGGGACAACTTATGATAGAACACGCCTTATTTATCTTGACGAAATGGGCGGAATAGCTATCACAATGCCAAAAATATTCACCATGTTTAGTAGCTTTGCGATGGCTTCCCTTGCATTACCGGGTATGAGTGGCTTTGTTGCTGAATTGATAGTATTTTTTGGAATAATTACGAGTCACCAATTTTTTTTAATGCCAAAAATACTAATTACTTTTGTTATGGCAATTGGAATGATATTAACTCCTATTTATTCATTATCTATGTCACGTCAGATGTTTTATGGATATAAGCTTTTTAACGTTCCAAACTCTTATTTTTTTGATTCTGGACCCCGAGAGCTATTTCTTTCGATTTCCCTCTTTTTACCCGTACTGGGTATTGGTATGTACCCCGATCTCGTTCTTTCACTATCGGTTGACAAGGTTGAAGTTATGCTATCTAATTCTTTTTCTAAATAGTTTTTTGCTATTCATGATTTTAAAACCTTTCACTTTACAATGAAAAAGTTGTAGAATGAAAAAAGAGAACTTTTCCTTCTCGCAAATTTATAAAATTTATAGCTAAAAAAAAAAAAAGAATTTGAACCCAATATGGGCACGAACCATGCGAATGGAATATTGTATTTGATTCGCATGGTTCGTGCCCATTCGCGTAAATTTTTTTTTATATGTACTATAATGTGAATGTGTAGTGTTCGTAAGATACTTTCGTGAATTCAATTAGATGTTAATGTAAACGAACCATAACTATGTAGTCCTAGTCCTAATAGATTAACCCCAAAATAGCATATCCAAATTATAAGAAAGCCTATAGACGCTACAATTGCCGAATTTGCACCTTTCAGGTTTATATTTGTTCGAGTATGTAAATAAATCGCGAATACGATCCAAGTAATAAATGCCCAAGTTTCTTTTGGATCCCAATTCCAATAGGATCCCCAAGCTTCATTAGCCCATACTGCTCCTGACAGAATACCTATGGTTAAAAAAGAAAATCCTAGACTAATAATACGATAACTCCAATAATCCAATTGCTGAATTAATTGAGATCTGTAATAATTCTTACCCGAAAAAAAAGAAGTAGTTTGGAAAAGATTGCTTCGTTTATTCATGTATTCAATTTCACCACCGAAAAACGACTCTTTTATTAAAAGAGTACTTTTACAAAGAATCTTTCGGTTTTTTCGAAATGTAATGACTACAAGTGCTACTGATAATAATGATCCACATAAAAGGGACGCATAGCCCAATATCATCATAGTTACGTGCATTAATAACCACTCGGATTGAAGAGCGGGTACTAATATTGAAGATTGGTGTATTTGAGTTAAAAGTCCGGAAGTAGCAAAGCCCTGGGTAAAAATAGCACTTGAACCGGTTATTGTGCTTAATAAATTTTTCTTTTTTTTGAAATACGGAACTATATGAATAAGGGAGAAACACCACGAAAGGAAGATTAATGATTCATATAAATCACTTAGTGGAAAATGACCCGAATAAATCCAACGTGTAACTAATAATCCTGTTATACAGGAAAAACTAACTATCAGACCCCTTTCGGATGAATCATACAGTTGTACGATTTCATCTACGCAAAAAAGGGTTATTAAACGAATTGTAATTACGATTGAAACAATAGAAAGGGAAATATGAGTTAATATATGTTCTAAGGTTGAAAATATCATAAAAAAAAAGAAGAGTCTCTTAAATGGAAATTGGGAGTTGAATTGATTATAGGATCTATTTCGCTTTTTTAGAAGATGACATGCCGCCACTCGGACTCGAACCGAGATGCTCTAGCACTGCTTCCTAAGAGCAGCGTGTCTACCAATTTCACCATAGCGGCTTGTCTTGAACTTATAATAGCTTATAAATAAACAATCGTCGAGATTGAAGAAGCCAATTCAGTGCAATATTTTTATTTTCTTTTTCAGAAAAAATGCAAATTCAAAATAATACAAAATAATAAATAATAATAGGGATTAGAAGGTTCGTTATTTTAGTTTAGGGTCTTAGCCTCTTGGGGTTTTTCGGGTATTTTCTGTTCTCTTAGAATTGAACTCTTGTAACTAGAAAGAGAAAGTTCTACCCCAAAAATGGTTTTTGTTTTCATTTTTTAATGAACTTTTTTTTATCATTTTTTGAATTTCAGAAATTTACCATTCTATATTCTATACCATTCTATATTATATATAGTAATTCATAGAAATATATAAAAAAAGGTTAAGTAAGGTTAAATTGAATCTATTACTTTCAATAAAAATGAAATTCAAATAAAAAAATTATCCCCTTTTTTATAGATAGAGAAAAAGGGAGAAAAATATAAAATTTTTTATCGTAACTCTAACAAACAAATAGTTCGATGGGGAAAAACCCTCTCCCCATCTTGTAAATGAGAAAATCTACTAAAAAAAAAAAGAAGGATAAACCTCCTTTTATCTTGTATTTATGGGTTTGTCAACAAAAACAAGGAAACTTTTCTATTTTTAGAATTCAGTAAAAAGCTTAATTTATATATATATATTTTTTTTTTAATATAAAAGAAGGAATTTAGTGCTATTTCATATTGATTAGTTTAACTCAATAGGAAATTCAAAATTTTGTAGCAAATAGGAAATGGGTCAATTTCATTTTTCGAGTTCATTCGGATTATTGAAATTTTGAATTACTATTACTTATACTACTTATATACTACTTATACTTAAATTACTTAATTTGTTAATTTTTTTGTTGCACAAAAAAACTTTTTGAATTTCCTGTAGAAAGAGATTTCCCTAACGAAAAAGCTTTTAATGCTATCCAATATCCCTTCCTTTTCCAAATATTTTTCCGAATACGCCTTTTTGATGTAGAAATACGTTTTTTTGGAACGGCCATTTAAGATAAAAAGGATTACTTATTGTTTTCGTTGGATGTGAAAGACATCTATTGGTCAAACCTAATCCTTCTTTACTTTTTTTTGTATTCTATTTATTCTTATTCTTGAATTAATATTCTTTTCGGAAAAAAGAAAGCTAGGGGGGGAAGATATATGAAAATCGCATTTAGAAAAAAATATTTCGCGTACTCTAAATACTATAAATTCTAAATACTATAAATAGCTAAATAGAGAAAGAGCGAAGATATGTGATTTTTTTTTCCATAGAATCGCTGTAAAATAGTTTTTATTCATTCGATTGATTACTATCTTTATTTGATATTCTTTCTCATTAAAGTCTATATCTATAGAATCTGTTACACCGTAGGAATCAAATGAAATCTTAATAAAAAAGAAAGAAATAAATAAATAAAGAAAGTTAAGAATAAGTAAATAAGTATAAGTTAAGTATAAGTAAGAAAAGTAATAAAAAAAATTAGTTTAATTTAGTTCATAGCTTGCCTTTTTTGACTCCTTTAAAAAAGGAAAGATCCAGTCAATAAATTAGGAAATTCAAAAAGCTTTTTATGCAACAGACATATCAATACGGGTGCCTCATACTCTTCATCCCACTTTCAGTTGCTATATTACTAGGGGTGGGGCTTCTTCTTTTTCCGACGGCAACAAAAAAGTTTCGTCGCATGTGGTCTTTTCATAGTGTTTTATTGTTAAGTATAGTTATGATTTTTTCAATGAATCTGTCTATTCAGCAAATAAATAGCAATTATAGCTATCAATATGTATGGTCTTGGATCATTACTAACGATTTTTCTTTAGAATTCGGATATTTGATAGATCCACTTACTTCTATTATGTCAATGTTAATCACTACTGTTGGAATTTTTGTTCTTATTTATAGTGATAATTATATGGCTCATGATCAAGGATATTTGATATTTTTTGCTTATATGAGTTTTTTCAGTACTTCCATGTTAGGATTAGTTACTAGTTCGAATTTGATACAAATTTATATTTTTTGGGAATTGGTCGGAATGTGTTCCTATTTATTAATAGGATTTTGGTCCACACGACCTCTTGCAGCAAATGCTTGCCAAAACGCTTTTGTAACAAATCGTGTAGGGGATTTTGGTTTATTATTAGGAATTTTAGGTTTTTATTGGATAACGGGTAGTTTCGAATTTCAAGATTTATTCGAAATATTCAATGACTTAATTTCTAATAACGAGGTAAATTTTTTATTTGTTACTTTGTGTGCTACTCTGTTATTTGGCGGTGCTGTTGCTAAATCTGCACAATTTCCCCTTCATGTATGGTTGCCTGATGCTATGGAAGGGCCTACTCCGATTTCCGCCCTTATACACGCTGCTACTATGGTAGCGGCAGGAATTTTTCTTGTAGCTCGTCTTCTTCCTCTTTTCATAGTTATACCTTCCATAATGAATTTAATCTCGTTAATAGGAATAATAACTGTCTTATTAGGAGCTACTTTAGCTCTTGCTCAAAAAGACATTAAGAGAGGTTTAGCTTATTCTACAATGTCCCAATTGGGTTATATAATGTTAGCTCTTGGTATGGGGTCTTACCGAAGCGCTTTATTTCATTTGATTACTCATGCCTATTCCAAAGCATTGTTATTTTTAGGATGTGGATCTGTTATTCATTCAATGGAAGGGATTGTTGGCTATTCTCCCTATAAAAGTCAGAATATGATTCTTATGGGAGGTTTAAGAAAACATGTACCAATTACCAAAAATGCTTTTTTATTAGGTACACTCTCTCTGTGTGGTATTCCGCCTTTGGCTTGTTTTTGGTCCAAAGATGAAATTCTTAATGATACTTGGTTGTATTCGACGATTTTTGCAATAATAGCCTGGGTTACTGTCGGATTAACCGCATTTTATATGTTTCGGATATATTTACTTACTTTTGAGGGACATTTAAATGTTTATTTTACAAATAATAGTGGCAAACAAAAAATACCTTTCTATTCAATATCTCTATGGGGTAGGGGGGTTTCAAAAAAAATTAATAAAAAAGTTCGTTTATTAGCAATGACTGATGATAAAAGTTTTTCCTTTTTTTCAAAAAGAACATATCGAATTGATGATAATGGTAGAAATATGACACGACCTTTTTTTACTATTCCTCGTTTTGAGAATAAAAAACTGGATTCTTATCCTTATGAATCAGACAATAATATGTTATTACCTCTACTTGTATTGGGACTATTTACTCTGTTCGTTGGGTTTATAGGAATTCCTTTTAATCAAGAGGGAGTCGATGCTGATATATTATCTAAATGGTTAACTCCGTCGATCAATCTTTTGCATAAAAAGTTGACTAATTCGACCAATTGGTATGAATTTCTCAAAGATTCAATTTTTTCAGTCAGTATAGGTTATTTAGGAATATTTATAGCATCTTTTTTATATAAATCTCCTTATTCCTCTTTATTAAATTTGGATTTAAGAAATTCAACTCTTAAAGGGTTCCCTAGCGGCCCTCTTTCGGAGAAAATGCTAAATGGCATATATTGTTGGTCATATAATCGCGCTTATATAGATTCTTTTTATAAAAGATCACTAACTGGGGGGACTAGAGCATTGGCAGAATTAACTCATTTTTTTGATCGGCGAGTAATTGATGGAATTACGAATGGAGTTGGTTTTCTTAGTTTCTTTATAGGAGAAGTTCTCAAATATGTAGGGGGCGGACGTATCTCTTCGTATCTTTTCTTCTATTTATCGTATGTATTCTTTTGTTTTTTAATTTTTTTTATTACTTTTCTTACTTATACTTAACTTATACTTATTTACTTATTCTTAACTTTCTTTATTTATTTATTTCTTTCTTTTTTATTAAGATTTCATTTGATTCCTACGGTGTAACAGATTCTATAGATATAGACTTTAATGAGAAAGAATATCAAATAAAGATAGTAATCAATCGAATGAATAAAAACTATTTTACAGCGATTCTATGGAAAAAAAAATCACATATCTTCGCTCTTTCTCTATTTAGCTATTTATAGTATTTAGAATTTATAGTATTTAGAGTACGCGAAATATTTTTTTCTAAATGCGATTTTCATATATCTTCCCCCCCTAGCTTTCTTTTTTCCGAAAAGAATATTAATTCAAGAATAAGAATAAATAGAATACAAAAAAAAGTAAAGAAGGATTAGGTTTGACCAATAGATGTCTTTCACATCCAACGAAAACAATAAGTAATCCTTTTTATCTTAAATGGCCGTTCCAAAAAAACGTATTTCTACATCAAAAAGGCGTATTCGGAAAAATATTTGGAAAAGGAAGGGATATTGGATAGCATTAAAAGCTTTTTCGTTAGGGAAATCTCTTTCTACAGGAAATTCAAAAAGTTTTTTTGTGCAACAAAAAAATTAACAAATTAAGTAATTTAAGTATAAGTAGTATATAAGTAGTATAAGTAATAGTAATTCAAAATTTCAATAATCCGAATGAACTCGAAAAATGAAATTGACCCATTTCCTATTTGCTACAAAATTTTGAATTTCCTATTGAGTTAAACTAATCAATATGAAATAGCACTAAATTCCTTCTTTTATATTAAAAAAAAAATATATATATATAAATTAAGCTTTTTACTGAATTCTAAAAATAGAAAAGTTTCCTTGTTTTTGTTGACAAACCCATAAATACAAGATAAAAGGAGGTTTATCCTTCTTTTTTTTTTTAGTAGATTTTCTCATTTACAAGATGGGGAGAGGGTTTTTCCCCATCGAACTATTTGTTTGTTAGAGTTACGATAAAAAATTTTATATTTTTCTCCCTTTTTCTCTATCTATAAAAAAGGGGATAATTTTTTTATTTGAATTTCATTTTTATTGAAAGTAATAGATTCAATTTAACCTTACTTAACCTTTTTTTATATATTTCTATGAATTACTATATATAATATAGAATGGTATAGAATATAGAATGGTAAATTTCTGAAATTCAAAAAATGATAAAAAAAAGTTCATTAAAAAATGAAAACAAAAACCATTTTTGGGGTAGAACTTTCTCTTTCTAGTTACAAGAGTTCAATTCTAAGAGAACAGAAAATACCCGAAAAACCCCAAGAGGCTAAGACCCTAAACTAAAATAACGAACCTTCTAATCCCTATTATTATTTATTATTTTGTATTATTTTGAATTTGCATTTTTTCTGAAAAAGAAAATAAAAATATTGCACTGAATTGGCTTCTTCAATCTCGACGATTGTTTATTTATAAGCTATTATAAGTTCAAGACAAGCCGCTATGGTGAAATTGGTAGACACGCTGCTCTTAGGAAGCAGTGCTAGAGCATCTCGGTTCGAGTCCGAGTGGCGGCATGTCATCTTCTAAAAAAGCGAAATAGATCCTATAATCAATTCAACTCCCAATTTCCATTTAAGAGACTCTTCTTTTTTTTTATGATATTTTCAACCTTAGAACATATATTAACTCATATTTCCCTTTCTATTGTTTCAATCGTAATTACAATTCGTTTAATAACCCTTTTTTGCGTAGATGAAATCGTACAACTGTATGATTCATCCGAAAGGGGTCTGATAGTTAGTTTTTCCTGTATAACAGGATTATTAGTTACACGTTGGATTTATTCGGGTCATTTTCCACTAAGTGATTTATATGAATCATTAATCTTCCTTTCGTGGTGTTTCTCCCTTATTCATATAGTTCCGTATTTCAAAAAAAAGAAAAATTTATTAAGCACAATAACCGGTTCAAGTGCTATTTTTACCCAGGGCTTTGCTACTTCCGGACTTTTAACTCAAATACACCAATCTTCAATATTAGTACCCGCTCTTCAATCCGAGTGGTTATTAATGCACGTAACTATGATGATATTGGGCTATGCGTCCCTTTTATGTGGATCATTATTATCAGTAGCACTTGTAGTCATTACATTTCGAAAAAACCGAAAGATTCTTTGTAAAAGTACTCTTTTAATAAAAGAGTCGTTTTTCGGTGGTGAAATTGAATACATGAATAAACGAAGCAATCTTTTCCAAACTACTTCTTTTTTTTCGGGTAAGAATTATTACAGATCTCAATTAATTCAGCAATTGGATTATTGGAGTTATCGTATTATTAGTCTAGGATTTTCTTTTTTAACCATAGGTATTCTGTCAGGAGCAGTATGGGCTAATGAAGCTTGGGGATCCTATTGGAATTGGGATCCAAAAGAAACTTGGGCATTTATTACTTGGATCGTATTCGCGATTTATTTACATACTCGAACAAATATAAACCTGAAAGGTGCAAATTCGGCAATTGTAGCGTCTATAGGCTTTCTTATAATTTGGATATGCTATTTTGGGGTTAATCTATTAGGACTAGGACTACATAGTTATGGTTCGTTTACATTAACATCTAATTGAATTCACGAAAGTATCTTACGAACACTACACATTCACATTATAGTACATATAAAAAAAAATTTACGCGAATGGGCACGAACCATGCGAATCAAATACAATATTCCATTCGCATGGTTCGTGCCCATATTGGGTTCAAATTCTTTTTTTTTTTTTAGCTATAAATTTTATAAATTTGCGAGAAGGAAAAGTTCTCTTTTTTCATTCTACAACTTTTTCATTGTAAAGTGAAAGGTTTTAAAATCATGAATAGCAAAAAACTATTTAGAAAAAGAATTAGATAGCATAACTTCAACCTTGTCAACCGATAGTGAAAGAACGAGATCGGGGTACATACCAATACCCAGTACGGGTAAAAAGAGGGAAATCGAAAGAAATAGCTCTCGGGGTCCAGAATCAAAAAAATAAGAGTTTGGAACGTTAAAAAGCTTATATCCATAAAACATCTGACGTGACATAGATAATGAATAAATAGGAGTTAATATCATTCCAATTGCCATAACAAAAGTAATTAGTATTTTTGGCATTAAAAAAAATTGGTGACTCGTAATTATTCCAAAAAATACTATCAATTCAGCAACAAAGCCACTCATACCCGGTAATGCAAGGGAAGCCATCGCAAAGCTACTAAACATGGTGAATATTTTTGGCATTGTGATAGCTATTCCGCCCATTTCGTCAAGATAAATAAGGCGTGTTCTATCATAAGTTGTCCCTGCCAAGAAAAAAAGTGCAGCACCAATAAATCCATGAGAGATTATTTGTAAAAGAGCTCCGTTGAGTCCTGTATCAGTTATAGAACCAATTCCGATAATTAGGAAACCCATATGAGATACAGAAGAATAGGCTATTCTTTTTTTTAAATTCCGTTGGCCAAGGGATGTTGAAGCTGCATAAATTATTTGGATTGCGCCTACTATCACTAACCAAGGGGAAAATAGATAATGGGCATGAGATAATAATTCTATATTGATACGAGCCAGTCCATACGCTCCCATTTTTAATAAGATTCCAGCTAGAAGCATACAAGTACTGTAATGTGCTTCTCCGTGGGTATCTGGTAACCACGTATGTAGGGGTATAATCGGCGATTTGACAGCAAAAGCAATCAAAAATCCAATATAAAATAGTATTTCTAAGACCACAGGATACGGCTGATTAGCTGATGTTTCAAAATTTAATGTTGGTTGATTAGAACCATATAAACCTATACCCAGCACTCCCATTAGGAGAAAAATGGAGCCCCCTGCTGTGTACAAAATAAATTTTGTAGCCGAGTACAGACGTTTCTTTCCCCCCCACATGGATAGAAGTAGATAAACGGGAATTAATTCTAACTCCCACATGAGAAAAAAAAGTAAAAGGTTGCGAGAAGAAAATAATCCTATTTGACCACTGTACATTGCTAACATCAGGAAATGAAATAATCTAGAATCTCGAGTAACAGGCCAAGCCGATAAAGTAGCTAAGGCGGTGATGAATCCCGTTAGTAAAATGGGTCCTATAGAAAGTCCATCTATTCCCAATCTCCAATGGAAATCAAAAAGGGGGATCCATTTATAATCCTCCAATAGTTGAATTAATGGATCGTCCGGTTGGAAATGATAACAGAATGTATACACCGTTAGAAGTAGTTCTAAAATAACTATACATATAGTATACCACCGAACTACCCTATTTCCCCTATGGGGGAGAAAGAAAATTAATGAACCCGCAGATATTGGAAAAACTACAATTATTGTTAACCAAGGAAAAAAATTCGTGGTAAAGACAAGATGCGCTTGGACCAGAAAGACCCGTGCTCAAAAATAAAAATATCTTGAGCACGGGTCTTGTCGGTAAAAAAAAAAATAAATAAAATGGATTCAAGTAGAGTTTATTGGAACGTATCAATAAGCTAGACCCATACTGCGAGTTGTTTCAGCCCCTAAATAAACCCGAACACTCAAGAAATCCGTTGGACAGGCGGATTCACATCTTTTACAACCAACGCAGTCTTCCGTTCTTGGAGCCGAAGCAATTTGTTTAGCTTTACAGCCGTCCCAAGGTATCATTTCTAATACATCGGTGGGGCAGGCTCGGACACATTGAGTACATCCTATACATGTATCATAAATCTTTACTGAATGTGACATTGGATCTATACATTTTTAAACGTTATAAATTTTCGACCTAGTAAGCTTCTAAACAAATCCTATATTTAGATACCAGGTAAATCAACAAGTTATCAGAATTTTTCTAATCAACTTACTTCTGGACTGCTTTATTATAAAAGAAAGGGCCAAAATACTTTGATTTCTTCTGTTTATGTTTCCTTTGCAGAGAAGATTATACCTTAAATTTTCATTTCTTTACGAATATTCGAATTCTTCTGATTAATACTACTTATTCAACAAATTCGATTGGTTAATACGAGTTGATTTTCGATTACGATAAATTGATGAAACAATAGCCAGCCCTATGGCTGCTTCAGCGGCTGCAATGGCTATAACAAAAATTGAGAAAATTTCTCCCCTTAATTGACGATTATCAAAAAAATCGGAAAATGTTACAAAATTGATATTAACTGCATTCAATATAAGTTCAAGACACATAAGGGCTCTAACCATATTTCGACTTGTGATCAATCCATAGATACCCATAGAAAATAAATAGGCACTCAAAACAAGTACATGTTCGAGCATCATTAAGCAACTCCTTAGTAATCTCATTCATTTCAATCTAAATAACAATTCAATTGATTTGATTGAATCACATATAACAAGCATGGAATATTTTAATTGCTGATTTTTTATTGACGAGCTACAGCAATTGCACCTATTAAAGCAACTAAAAGAATTAGTGAAATGAGTTCAAATGGAAGAAAAAAATCCGTTGATAAATGAATTCCAATTTGTTGACTATTGCTTATCAAATCTTGTTCTAGAACCTGGTTTGATCTTGTAGTCCAAATAATCCCGTACCATGACGTATCTGGAATAGTAGTAATTAGTGAAATAAAAAGACTTGTACAAACCACCGAAGTAACCCCATCCCCAACAGTCCAGAGGCGAGAATCTTTGTAATATTCTGAATCACTCATGAACATCACAGCAAAAAGAATTAAAACATTTACAGCCCCTACGTAAATAAGTAGTTGCGCGGCAGCTACAAAATAAGAACTCAATAGAATATAGAATAAGGATATACAAACAAGAACCAATCCTAACGAAAAGGCAGAAAAAATTGGATTGGGAAGTAATACTACTCCTAGACTTCCTAATATCAGACCCGATCCCAGAAAGACTAAAAGAAAATCATGCATTGGCCCGGGTAAATCCATAAAAAAAATCGAAATATTTCATGATTTTATTGACCTGACCAGGAAAAAAGAAGTAACTCCCTTTTTTTATCTTTCTGATACTTCTTAACTTAAACTTAATTAAATAAATAAAATTTGAACAGGTGCGGGCGGGTTGATATATATAGTATTATTAGCCCTAATCATTCAATATCTGGAAAAAAGTTTGAAAAAAAAATATATATATTACTCTAATATAAATATTTCTATAAATATAGAACTATAAATATAGAAATACATTTTGAATAAAAATTAAATGACAAGTTTAAACTATTTTTGAAAAGCCTTATTTTCTAGATCCAACCTAAACCTTAATAGTTAATTTCAGTTATTTAAAATTTTTTTTATTATTAATATTATTATTATTAGTATTATTAATATTATTATTATTATTAATAATTAACTATTATTCATAAATAATTAATATTCATAAATAATTAATTTTTAAATTGAATTGTTAATTGGGGATTTTTTTGAATTGAGAGGTTTAAGTTTAACTATTTTATATTTGATTTATATTGGAGGCGAATTCGAAATTGTGCGAATTGTGTAATCATCAATTACTGACGTTGGTAACCGACCCAAAGCAATTTGATTATAATTCAATTCGTGACGATCATAACTCGAAAGTTCATATTCTTCAGTCATTGATAAACAATTTGTTGGACAATACTCAACGCAATTACCACAAAATATACAGATTCCAAAATCAATACTGTAATTAAACAATCGTTTCTTTCGAATATCACTTTCCAATTTCCAATCTACAACGGGTAGATCTATAGGACATACACGAACGCATACTTCACAAGCAATGCATTTATCAAATTCAAAGTGAATTCGGCCCCGGAAACGTTCCGACGTGATTAGTTTTTCGTAGGGATATTGAATAGTTATAGGTAAACGATTCGCGTGAGACAGGGTAATCGCGAAACCTTGACCGATGTATCTGGCAGCTCGTATTGTTTGTTGACCATAATTTGTGAATTCAGTTAGCATAGGAAACATATCGTGAATGTGTATAAAGAAAAAAATTGTAGACTTGTTTCTTTCTCTTGTTTGAGATAAATGGTGAATATAGAATATTGTAATTGTTTACAGTGAAAGAAGTTGGGACGAAGTTGTTAATAATAGATTACCTAGAGAAATAGGTAAAAGAAATTTCCATCCAAGATTTAATAGTTGGTCTATTCTCAACCTTGGTAAAGCCCATCTTGTTGCAATAGGAATGAACAAGAACAAATAAGTTTTAGCTAATGTAATAAAGATGCTGATTATTGTTCCAAAAACTTTACCTACTTTATTTATATTTATGTCAAAAATTTTAGGACCGAATAGGTATGGAATAGAAAGATTCCAACCTCCTAAGTAAAGAACTGTTACAAATAACGAAGAAACTAGTAGATTCAGATATGAAGCAACGTAAAATAAACCAAATTTGATACCTGAATATTCGGTTTGATAACCTGCTACTAATTCTTCTTCTGCTTCTGGTAAATCAAAAGGTAATCTCTCACACTCAGCTAGAGAAGAAATTAGAAAAATGAGAAACCCTATAGGTTGACGCCACAAATTCCACCCCCAAAAGCCGTATTTTGACTGCGCTTCAACTATATCAACTGTACTTGAACTGTTAGATAATCATAGTTGATTAGAACATCGCTGTTCTTACCACTATTACAGAACCGTACGTGAGATTTTCACCTCATACGGCTCCTCAAGGGTCACAAATAAATCTAAGGACATTTAATTATTATGTATCTTTATCTTTATATTTTTTTTGTTTTTTTTTTTGTAGGATAGAGTCAAAACTTATCCCAAGTTCCCCAAATTAGACCAACGGAATTCTGTTTGCTATATTTTTTATTTAAAATATAATATATATTATTAATATATATTATATATATTAAAAAAAGGTGCTTCTGAATTAATCTCATCTTTTCTTTTTAGGAATGTCATTTTTGTTTGTTAATCAATAACTTAATCCTTGAATAAAAACCTTTTTGTAACAACATCATATAGGTATTTCAACCTATTTTTTTCAATTACGAAAAAGAATTCAACATTCCATTAATTTATGAATCATACCAAGAGTTCTCTCTTTCTAACTAACGAAAAGATAGAAGAAAAGGATTTTTTTAATTATTTTATTCTATTTTATTTCGTTATTTTTTTATTCTATTTTATTTCGTTCCTATTCTCCTTTCTCATAAAAGGGATTTTACTCCAAATAAAAGATTACTTCGTTCTTGATAGTTATTTACTTACTTGGTGGATAGGAACATACTCTAGGTCGGAATCGTGGGTAGTACTTCTTGATCGTTTCTACTAACTTAAAGTCCCAATTCGAATTCCGTTTATGGGCAGAAATATCCTCTTAAATTATTTAGAGAATATCCATTACTAATCCTTTGTGTATTTTGGTCTTTCTAACCATCCACTCAATTTTGTTCAACCTCCCATTTAAACCCGCTTCAAGTGATGATAACTAAGCAACCAATCTTGGGGCAACCGGCCTCTCCTGCTTTTATTTAGTTTTAATTAATAATTAATTCTTGTACATAGGAAATGAGACTTAATCTTTTTACTGCAAATTTGCAAGCCGTTTTCTTTCACTCATATAACTATCTGCTTTAGTTCATCAACCCAAATGATGCCTAAAAAAGATGAAAAAATTATTTAACCTTGACCCTCTTCTCAGAAATTAGAAAGAAAAGAACTAGGAACAATTGAGTATTTCACCTAATTAGACGACACCGAATCACACGTAGAGATATTGATAATACACATAAAGTTAATGGTATTTCATAACTAATTGATTGAGCAGCAGCGCGTAAACCACCTAAAAAGGAATATTTATTATTTGATCCATATCCCGACATAAGAAGTCCAACGGGAGCAATACTTGAAATAGCGATCCATAAAAAAACACCAATACCAAGATCGGCTAGAATAAGGTGGTATCCAAAAGGAATTACTGAATAACTTAGTAAAATCGATATCACTGCGACGGATGGTCCGATACTAAATAAACGACCATCTCCTCTAGATGGAATAAGGTTCTCTTTGAAAAGTAGTTTTGTACCATCTGCTAGAGCTTGAAGAATTCCTAAGGGACCAGCGTATTCAGGTCCAATACGTTGTTGTATCCCTGCAGATATTTCTCTTTCTAACCAAACAATTACGAGTACACCTATTGTGATTCCTAATACAAGAGTAAAAATCGGGACAAGTAGCCATATAATCCCATAGGCCTCTTTTAAGGATTCTAATCTGGAAAACGAATTGATAGCTTGTATTTCGGTTGTATCCATTATCATTTTTAACGATCAACTTCTCCCATAATGATATCTATGCTACCTAATATCGTCATAATATCAGCCAATTTCATTCTTTTAACTAACTGAGGAAGAATTTGCAAATTGATAAAACCCGGCGGGCGAATTTTCCATCTCCAAGGAAAAACACTCAGATCTCCTATCAGAAAAATTCCCAATTCCCCCTTTGGGGCTTCAACTCTCACATAAAGTTCTTGTTTTGCCAATTCAAAGGTTGGAGAAGGTTTTTTACTAATAAATCGATAGTCAAAATCATTCCATTCGGAATCTTTTACTCTATCAAAACGTCGTATTTCTAAATTCTCGTAGGGCCCTCCTGGAATTCCTTCCAGAGCCTGCTGTATAATTTTTATTGATTCTGTCATTTCACCGATTCGTACTAAATAACGAGCTAACGAATCTCCTTCTTTTTGCCATTGAACTTCCCAATCAAATTCATCGTAACACTCGTAATGATCAACTTTACGAAGGTCCCATTGGATTCCGGACGCCCGTAGCATTGGGCCCGATAAACCCCAATTTAGTGCTTCTTCTCCGCGAATAACGCCCACGCCTTCGACCCGTTCTAAAAAAATAGGATTCCGTGTAATAAGCTTTTTATATTCAGCAACCCCCGTTGAAAAGTAATCACAAAAATCCAAACATTTTTCTATCCAGCCATAAGGTAGATCAGCAGCTATTCCTCCGATACGAAAATAATTATGCATCATTCGCATACCAGTAGCTGCTTCGAATAAGTCATATATCAATTCCCTTTCTCGAAAAATATAGAAGAAGGGGGTCTGTGCACCAATATCTGCCATAAAAGGGCCAAGCCATAACAAATGAGACGCTATACGACTCAACTCCAACATAATGACTCTGATATAACTAGCTCTTTTAGGTACTTGAATATTTCCTAATAGTTCGGGCCCATTTACAGTTATTGCTTCCGTGAACATAGTAGCTAAATAATCCCAACGCGTCACATAGGGCAAATATTGGATAATTGTTCGATTTTCCGCAATTTTCTCCATCCCCCTGTGTAAATAACCTAATATAGGCTCACAGTCAATAACATCTTCACCATCTAGAGTAACGATGAGTCGAAGAACACCATGCATTGATGGGTGGTGAGGCCCCATATTGACTACCATAAGGTCTTTTCTTGTAGCTGGTACAGTCATAAGTTTTTTACCCATTCATTTTTCCATGAATTGCTGAAAGTGAAAAGAAGTTTATCCAAATACCAAATAGGAAAAAGTACTTAAAATGATTCTTCCAATTAACGAGTTTTTGCCTCTCGAATACTCAACTGACCAATTAATTCTTTATAACGTGCTCTATTTTTTTTTGCCAAATAAGCCAACAGCCGTTGACGTTTTCCTAAAATTTTTCGCAAACCTCTCTGAGATAAATAGTCTTTTTTATGCACTTCCAAATGTGAAGTAAGTCTCCGTATCTTATTGGTAAAACGGAATACTTGAAATTCAACCGACCCCCTTCTTTCTTTTTCAGAAATAACCGAAATGAATGCACTTTTTACCATAAAAGATTTTCCCTCTTCCACTTTTACAGATACGGATTTTATCGATGAGTAATAATAATGATAGTAATTTTAATGTGTTATATACAATAATCTGAATTTATTTATGAACTCCTAATTTTATCAACTCATATTAATCCACCCAGGTCATATTAATCCATCCAGGTTTCAATTTAATTTATTCTGAAAAAGAAAAAAAGAAGAAAGAAGGAAGGGGGTTCATTTTTGCATGGCATAATTTAGGCCTAAAATGAAGAAGATTTTGTTAATTGATTTGTAGGCCTAATTGATACCTCAGCGGTTTTAGTCTTCGTATTATATATTAGAATGGCATGGAAGGTGGGGCGTGTCAATCTCTTTACTTTCATATACCCCGTAGGGTATAGCATATATAGGAAAAATGGGCTATCAACGACTTTTCAACCGCGGATACATCTGTATCCTTAACATACTGAAACGACTGCCGTTATTTGTATCAAACCAATAGCGATTCATACAAGCTAAATCTTCTAATCGATAATTAGGCCAAAGAAAAAATTTGAAATTAATTAATTCATTCTTATCTTTATTAAGATTAAGAGGGTTCTCTTTATCCAAATCCAAAGATTGACTACAATTGTTCTCAGTCGAAGATATTGGATTTTTATTCCAAGTCTTTGAATTGAAAGAAATTAGAATTCTCAACTCTCTACGACGTCTATGCGATAAAATGGTTTCGGGAACAAGTAAATCAAAACCATTCTTATCAACATAGGGTTGTTTTCTATATCCTTGATTAATTTGGTGCTTAATCTTATGAACCAACAAAATACCTAAGGTTTGATACATAATAAATTGTCCATCATTTTTTACAGACAGGCGTGTGGGTTCGATAATAAAGAACGCGCTTTTGATCCATTCTATAAGCTTTACATCCTTCCGAATACACATTAAATCCAAACTCATTTCTCCTCCTCGAATCGAGGATATAGTAATTTCTCGTGGATTTGGCAGTCCAAGCAGGAAAGAATATATTTTTATATTATTCATAATTCTTTTAGCCAAAGTACTGCGCGAGGTAATTTGAAAAACTAAAAAAGGTTTTAGGAGTAAATCTATTTCTTTTTCTAGCTTACTTTTCTTTCTCTTTTTCATTTTTTGGGGGGAAGGGTCTTCAATATCTTTTTCGTGGTTTGTTGAAGGAACAGATTCAGCATTCCCTTGTTTTTGTACATTTGATCTAAGATCTCTTTTGCTTTCGACCGATTCTTTTTCTTTTTGATCTTTTTGATTTCGATTTTGATTCTTTATTTCTTTATTTGAAACGGATTCCCCTTTTTGTTTTTGGTTTCCTTCGATGTTTTTCTTTTCACTAAGATCATTTTCATTTAGATTCAAATTTAAAAGAAGGATTTTACTTGGTATAACCCACGGTTTTAGTTTATATAGACTATAGCGTAGGACAAATTCTGGGAAGGAAAAAAGTCCCAGGTGTGAGATGGGACGTTTTAGTATTTCTTCATTCATTCCCATCCAATCCAAAAAACCTTTTCGGGGTTTTGGTAAATTGGTTTGGAGCTTTTGCGGAATTTTAAGATAAACAAGCTTTTTTTTATCAATTTTTTCAAAAATTGGATATTGATAATTGTTAGTATCAATATGAGTATTTTCATTACTCGTGATATCCATTCTGATGTAGGACTCAATAATAAGTTGTTGTCTAAGATCCCAATTTGGGTTTTGAAAATTAAAATCCAAATATTTTCTATCGCGATCTTTTTGTGTATAATTAATATTTTCATAATTCTTAATAGGAATAGGGAAACTTCTCCATATATATATATCAGAAAAATTCTCTTTATGAGTGTTGGATTTATAAGAAATATCTTCGTTCTTTTTTAATTGGACTTGCGAGCTTGATTTAGAAATAGGCGAGTCCCTCTTATTTTCATAATTCAAATTAATAGATTTATATGATAACAGATCATATTTAGAGCTTTTTTGAAAATTGTCTGTTTGATTCACTGTTTGATTCACTAAGTAATCTACTTTAGAATTCCTAGAATTACCCCCCTTTATGGACTGAACTTTTTCATATGAATCCCGCTTGGTTTTTTTTTTTTTTTTTCTATAACGTAGATTAATGAAATTTCTCATCTTTTTCCACCTTCTAAACCTTTTAAGACGAGACAAATTGTATTGATAATGTCCCCTTATCCAGTTTTTCCATTTATTATCCGGGCGTTTCTTATGACTTAATTTAGAATCAAGTATTCCTTGTGTTTCAAAGGAATCTTTTATTTCATCCTTAATAAAAAAAGACATTCCATTATATTGAAAAACAGATCTTAATTTGTTACTAACTTGGGTTTGTGATAATTTAAAAAATACATATGCTTGTGACAAATAGGATAAGTCCCCAAAACTATGTAAATTTTTCCTATTTCTAAGAATATTAATTGAAATAAAGTTAATTATATTTTTATTTTTTCTATTAAGCCTTTCTTCTTTTGTTTCATTAATGGGCTTATCCGGCATTTTTTTTATCGATTCAAAAAGAAATTGTATATTGAGTCTGGTAATATTAATAATAGCTAAAAAAATATCTATGTATACTTTTTCAAGGAAAATTTTTATAAAACAATCTAATTGAGAGATTAATCGGACAGTTCTTCTTTTTAATATTTGCCAAATATTTGTTGTCCATTCGAATCTTTTAGCATTATACCCTTTTTCGGTAGGATTAATATATACGCCGGATGGGGTTATTTTTTTTTTTTCTTTTGTAATTCTTTCTATTTTATTTTTAATTGTCCTTGTTCTACCTGTTAGATCCTCCCTTTTTATTAGTGCATAATTTTTCCAATTTTGAGATTGAAATAGACTAACTGATTCATGAATTATTTGATTGCTGCTTCTAGAATCTTTTTCGTTTTTAATTTCATTCGAGTCTGATACTTTTATTAATCTAAAAATTTGGTTGAATTTTGAGAGTACTTTTTGTTTTAGTATTCTTGTTATAAATACTAACCTTTCAATAATGTCAATAATGAATTTTTTTGTTTCTTTTAAAACTAATTTGGTTTTTCCTAATAAATATAAATAGAAATCTAAATACGCCCTTTTTAATTTTTCTATTTTTGGTTGTAGTTCCTTAAAAATGGGGTCAAAAAAAGAATCTCCTTTTCTAATTCTGGGAGAACCAAAAGGAAGGTTAGTTTCCCGTCCCCAAACTGTTAAAAAACAAAACTCATCTTTTTGGTTTTCCTCTTCGATTAGATTTCTATCAGAGGGTCGTATGTGCCAAGGTTTCAGGTAGAAAGGAAATAAGATTTTTATCTGAATACCCTCTGCCCACCCATTTATTGGAAATTCTGTTTCCGATACTTGGATACCATTATGGGTACATTTAACATGCATTTCGCGCTCCCATTCCTGTATATCCTCAAACCATTCAGGAGATTGAAATAATAATATACGTCCGATATTTTTTGCTATTATCAATGAAGGCAATACAATATATTTTCTAAGAATAGATTGAGTTATTAACGCGAATCCCCTTATTATGTGCCCACATATGATATTATCCCATCCCTCCGATATCTCCATCCGCCTTTCTTCCTCGTTTAGACTATTTTCATTTTTTTTTTTTTTTCCTTCTTCGTCTATATACTCGACAATTTCGGATTCTATCCCCTTGTCTGTCCAATTTGTAAAAAAAACTTTAAAAAATTTGGATATATCAAACGGTAGGCGGGGGAGTCTTTTGACTCTATCCAAAAAAAGGGGAGAGTGCGCCTTTGCTTGAAACAGTTCAAAAATTAAAGTTTTACGCCTTTGAGCGCGCATAGCACCTTTAATTAGTCCTCGCCGAAAGTCCGATTGGTATGAATAACTTGGCAAAATAATTTCCTTTATCTCATCTTCTGTATCAGTATCACCACTGCTATTAGAATTGTAAGAATTCTGTTCAGGTCCATTTTGTTTATCCTCCTTTTGTTTATGTTGTTTATGCTCCTTTTGTTCATGTTCATTTTCTTTTTCTTCATTTTCTTTTTCTTCAATTTTTTTTTCTTCTTCTTCGGTAGGAATCAAAACCTTTACGTATTTGGCTTTTCTTGAGCGAATTTGATATTCGACTGGCACTGCCCCGTTTTCAATGCCTTCTTGAACTTGTTGGTCAAATTCGGTTATTAATTTGTCTGGCCATCGGGGGACTTTTTTACTGATAATAGAATCTGTAATAGATTCTTCTGCATTAGATTCTGTAATAGATTCTTTTGCATTAGATTCTGTAATAGATTCTTTTGCATTAGATTCTGTAATAGATTCTTCTGCATTATATTCTGTAATAGATTCTTCTGCATTATATTCTGTAATAGATTCTTCTGCATTATATTCTGTAATAGATTCTTCTGCATTATAATTAGATTCTGTAATAGATTCTTCTGCATTAGATTCTGTAATAGATTCTTTTGCATTAGATTCTGTAATAGATTCTTTTGCATTAGATTCTGTAATAGATTCTTCTGCATTATTAGTATGGGTTTTAATGGCATTCAATAAAAATTTGAAAAATCTTTCCTTTTCTTTAGTCAATTTTAGTTGTCTATCAAATTTGCCAGTTAAATTCTCCATTTCGATTAAAAAAGGTTTTTTATCAAATGCATCGGT